TTCCAATTGCAGTCCTCCTACCAGCCATTTTTTTTTAGTTATCTTGCTTGGAAGTTTTCTTACATCCCCTTCCACGCCCCTCCTGGCGGTTTCAGTAGGAGTTTTTCCCCTAATGGCAATGGCATTTCCACCAGTCTTCCTTCCATTGTCAGTTCGAGTTGCCCCCCACCCATATAGGTTCAGGTAATCCCCTTATTTCGTTTCGATGTCAGGCCCGTTCCTCAGGTCTAAAAGGGCTGGCTATAAAAAGAAGATTCCCTCGGAGGGCTATCGAGCCAGGGGGTCATTTTGTAGTCTCAATGCCAGTCTCACAGGGGAGGGATATAGAGATAGATTTTTTTTTCTTTTTTTTTTGCAGCGACCTGCAGTTCCAGTCCTTCATGCAATAAGTTTTCAAGCGAGTGCAGCAAGCGCAGGGATAGCAGATTCGAGGGCGTAAGTAAGCAAGGGAGCTCTCCGAACCCGAACATAAAAGAAAACCTTGACTTTCACTTTAAGTAGTTGTTTCACCTAGACCCAGTGCTAGGCTAGACCCCGTAGTTGTAGAAGTCAAAAAAGTGGGAGTATCCGTAACAGTAGTTGTCCCTAACATATTAGGAAAGCAAAGCAGTTACATTTATCTTTCCATTGGAGAAGCACTACCTCGGGTTAACTCAGTCACAGACTAGCCCTATGGAGAATTTGGTTTTCCATTTCGAATTCTTTCGTTCTGCCTGCTCTTTGGAAATATAAGGCCAATAGCAACTGGCTCTTTATTCTTTAACTTGCTACTAGCAATGGAAGTGTTACCTGAGACTGCTACTAGAGAAAGAACCTAATGTAAAGAGAATGAGACTAGCAACTCCTCCTTAAAGAGAACTCCCAATTGGGGATCGACGAATCCACTTCTGTACTATTTAAATAGAAAAACGTACCGGAAGGGAGAACCCAGAAAACAAAACCGCATATAAGCGAACTACCTAATGGATCGAACGTCGAACTCCATCGAAGAGAAATGGCCTGCAAACCCTCTGCCTAAGGATAGAATCTATTACCTTTCCACTCCTGTGACTCTGGGGGAACTACTGGTACTCTTATCCGTTACGCCCTTACGACTCTTGGAAGTCTGCTTTGCTATCTTGGCTAGAAAAAGTTTGCTTGAAAACTCACTTGCGCTTACTTACTTCATTGCCCCTCCGAAAAGGGATATCCCGATTGCCTACTTGATTGCTTCCTAAACAGGATGTGCATTTCTCCTACTCACGACGATGAAGGGATTCGGCAGCGGTAGTTACAGGATCATCGTATAGCTATGAAAAGCATCTAGGAAGAAAGGACCGAGCTGATTCTATAGCTGCCTATTCTGTAACAGCTGATTCTAGCACAACTTATTCTTCTAAACTTGAAAACACCCTATTTTTCCTCAAAGAGTAAGCTGCACCCTATTCCTATTCTTGCAAAGAAAGAGCTTAGACTCCCCCTGCTACTAGCACTAGCCCTACTACTAGGGAGGGGCGGGTAAGGCAAAAAGCACAGGAAAGATCCGGCGCAGCTTCTTACCCCCTTATTTCTATTCCTTCGCCTCTTCCCGAGAACCTGAAACGGATTCGTGAACAACTGAAGCTTCTGCTTCCTCCCCGATGGTCCGGGCATTCACTCGCGTCTACGATTGTTGGGTCTTCATTCCTTCTTCCTTTCCTTGCTTCTTAACTACTCCAGTCTCTCTTAGCCCAGTCCTGAAACGGTAACTAGAGTTCTAGCATGAACTGGCTATCTTTCAAGACATGGTTGAAGAAAAGGCCAGCTACCCTGACTCCAACGGCGCCTACTCCTTCGCGAAAGCAGGGGATTCGGTCACAGGCTTCTCTAAGAGGAAGAGAAAGAGAACTGCTCCTTCTTCTTGTCTTAGACAATCTCTCTGTCAACAAAAGCCATTTTGGTCACATTCATTCAACCCTCAACCCCCGGGATCCTACCTTCTTTCTTTTCGTGTAGTGGGACTCCTTCTTCGTCAGTCAGAGACAGCAGCAGATAAGACAAGAGCGACAATCGCTAATGGTTCTGTTATACGAAACTTTCTTTACCCCGGGTATTTCTTCTCATTAGATCTCCTCTTTCTCCGATCTATCTCTGAGGAAGACTGGAGAATCCTTTCTTATTTTCCTTATTTTCTTTCTTCTTTGAAGACTTCCTGCTGTAGGGTAGGATTCTACTTTTATTCAAGAGATGGAACCCCCAGAAGGAAATTGGATAGGGCCAGCTACCCCTCTTTCTTTCCTTCGCCTAGGGGCTAGCTAAAGGGTAAGGCCTACTCTTTCTTTTCTTTCTATCCGCCTTGCCTCCGCCCAGCACAAGGATGGAACTAGTATAACTATCAAAGGCAGGATTTCTTGAATAATGGTTCCCTCGCATCTGGATTGTGAAACTAAACTCCAGTACTCAAGAAAGGACTGGATCGGGGAATTCCCCAACCCCGGATCTCATAAGCTAAAAGCCCAATAGTGAAGATCCTTAGACCAACGGTTCCATTCTTCTTGGTGGCTGCTCACGGGGCTTTCCCCTTGCTTAATTGGAAGGTTGTGCTCGACTAACTTCTCGCTTTCCTTCTTAAATGAATGGGCTTGTCAAGCTTTCGTCTCAATTCATATCTAGATTGAATTTCTACTTTTCTCTCCTACCAAAGCTGGTAGCCTCACCTTCTTCCTCTTATCTTATTCTATTTCATTTCGACAGGAAAAGCCGGGAGAATATGAGAAAGAAGAAAAGGAAGAAGTGAGACTCTAACCAGAAAAATAAGAAATATGAGAAAGAAGAGAAAAGAGCCTCTTTCTTTACTTTAGTCAGTGAGTGAATCATGAAAGCGGCGGGCCCAATGAACTCTCCAATCGTGCACCGAAATGGAGCCGGAGAGTCGGTAACTGTCAGATCGCCTACGATCCTATCTGACTAGAGTGAATGGGATATTGGACTATGCTTGGAGGGGCAAATCATGCTAGCAATATGTTTAACACATTTAATTCGTACTCGTCATTGATGTCACGGCCGGGAATCGAACCTGTGCGCCGCTCACTGCCTTTCCTACTAATCTAAGAGTTCAGTTTCAGACCGACAGGTTCTATCTAATTGCAGAACGTAGATAAAGAGAAGAGGAATCCAATTCCCTTTCCTTCTTTCTTGTCTATGGCACCCATCTGGCAAGGCCTAGCCGACCCGACATAATGTCATATACGAACAAGAACCATCCCGGTGGAGTTCTCGTATGGTACGAGAATACACCACTTGAAGCGGCCGAACGATTTCCAGCTTTTCCCTGGTCCGAGTGGCCCATATCAGCGCTCTACTTCTCCAATTTGACCTCGACCTCCGCCTTCGCCGGTTGACTGTCAGGCCTTTCGATCCCGAGACCCAGCCTACCAAGGGGCAGGGGTGGGCAGCGGTTGGGTTCCGACGGACATGGCTGTCCGACGGACTGCGACCCGAGCGTACCTCCGCGCTGAGTTATGGGGTCCTGACACACCTTGAATCGAGGAGCAGCTCCCGAATTGAATGAAGGCTTGCTGACGGTGAGTTCCCGCACCGTGACCTATGTGTTCGCCGCGGCATCGAGCAGCGACTAGGAGCGAATCCCTAGCTTGCTTCCTGGTCCCCGACTTATGAAGCATGTAGTGCCCGCCAAGCACTTAATCGGCGAGTCACATTTCAGGAATGGGATATTGTTCAGTGCCAGCTCATTAGCAAGCCCGTGACCGTATCTCCATAGCCTGGTCACGTGCGACCCGGTGATGATATCGCTCTTCTAGTGGTCCGATTGGTCAGACAGAGGCCCCCCCTCCGTCGTCTTCCATCGTTCCTCCACTGGCACGAAGCCCGGGGACGTGGAGATTGCTCTACAGGCAGTAACAATCGGTTGGTACACTACAGACCCGGCATTAGCTTAGTAGGTCCCGCTCACGACCTGACGCCTTGGGACGTCCTCGAACGATGGATTGAAACAGGCCCGCTTATACCCGTACCGAGGTGAGATTCGGTTTGATTCCCGTTATACGCGATGTGACTCTTGTCCCCATGCCCGGGCATCACGAAGGAAGGGCTGCTGGATTCCACTTTTGATCAATAGGAAGAGGAGGAAAAAAAAAGCTTATGATGAGCATCTATTTGAGTCGATCATTTCCAAGATCTAATTCCAGTTTTTTTTTATGTAGTGGAAACGCCTTACAATCTGAAGTTTTACGCTTAAGGGAAGAAATGTTCTTGGTAAATGCAGGACTTGGGACCCCCAGAATTTGTATGCAAGATGAGCTTACAGGAGTGCCAATCAACCGAGCCACCAGGTTCACGAATAAAGTGGGATTCCTGGCCGGTGAATCACTGATCAAAGAGCGAGCAGCCACCTGGTTTAAGGATTTGGTGGGATCTACAGATGTAGTGGCCGGTGAACCGCTTCTTCTTCTTCCACGAAAATTCAGACAAAACCGAGCTTGGATGGAACTGAACAAGATTTGGCGAACGAAGAAAAAGAAAAAGGTCAAAGGCTTTATTTTAAAGAAAAAGGTCAAAGTCAAAGGCTTAAAAAGAAAAAGAGGTTATTTAGTACAAGTAGCCATCGCAGGTTTCATTACTTTTTGTAGACGAAATAAAATAAGGAAAAAGATATTGAATGATCGATTCACATTCACCATTAAGAGCATAAAAAGCAAAAGGACGAAGATTGTGTTGAAAAGCGGAAGATCAAACATTGATGAGCGTGACAAAAAAAAAAGAAAATTATAAAATAATAAGAATAGCTAGGTGTAAACCGATATGCTAAAATAAGAGATTAAAGGGATAGATAAATCGTAAATATAATTCAGGTTCGAATTCCATAGATAATATGGATAGTATTGTCTATAATGATAGACAAATGAAAGGCTTTCTGAAGCCTTTTTTTTATTCATTTACTTGATATTTTGAAAATGAGTTAGTTGAACTTATCACTCATTGAAAAAAAAAAAGTAAACAATTGAATTGGATTCGTTGGAGGGTACCAACAAAATTGAGTGCTAACTCCCATTTCTTATTGAATTAATTAATCAACAACATTGCGAAAGCTCATGGGGGTGTATCCGTATTTTGCGGAGTAGGTGAACGTACTCGTGAAGGAAACGATCTTTACATGGAAATGAAAGAATCTGGAGTAATTAATGAAGAAAATATTGCAGAATCTAAAGTGGCTCTAGTCTATGGTCAGATGAACGAACCACCGGGAGCTCGTATGAGAGTTGGTTTGACTGCCCGCGGAATATTTCCGAGATGTTAATGAACAAGACGTACTTCTATTTATCGACAATATCTTCCGTTTCGTCCAAGCAGGATCCGAAGTATCCGCCTTATTGGAGCCCTCTGCTGTGGGTTATCAACCCACCCTTAGTACCGAAATGGGTTCTTTACAAGAAAGAATTACTTCTACCAGGTCCATAACTTCTATTCAAGCAGTTTATGTACCTGCGGACGATTTAACCGACCCTGCTCCTGCCACGACATTTGCGCATTTAGATGCTACTACTGTACTATCAAGAGGATTAGCTGCTAAAGGTATCTATACAGCAGTCGACCCTTTAGATTCAACATCCACTATGCTCCAACCTCAGATCGTTGGCGAGGAACATTATGAAACTGCGCAAAGAGTTAAGCAAACTTTACAACGTTACAAAGAACTTCAAGACATTATAGCTATCCGGACGAATTATCCGAAGAGGATCGCTTAACTGTAGCAAGAGCACAAAAATGGAGCGTTTCTTATCACAACCCTTTTTAGTAGCCGAAGTATTTACCGGTTCTCCGGGAAAATATGTCGGTCTAGCAGAAACAATTAGAGGGTTTAAATTGATCCTTTCCGGAGAATTAGATAGTCTTCCTGAACAAGCCTTTTATTTGATTTGGTAGGTAACATTGATGAAGCTACTGCGAAGGCTACGAACTTAGAAATGGAGAACAACTTGAAGAAATGATCTTAAGTCTTTGTGTATTGACCCCGAATCGAATTGTTTGGGATTCAGAAGTGAAAGAAATCATTTTATCTACTAATAGTGGGCAAATTGGTGTATTACCTAATCACGCGCCTATTGCCACAGCCGTTGATATCGGTATTTTGAGAATACGCCTTAATGACCAATGGTTAACGATGGCTCTGATGGGCGGTTTTGCTAGAATAGGCAATAATGAGGTTACTGTTTTAGTAAATGATGCGGAGAAGGGGAGTGACATTGATCCACAAGAAGCTCAGCAAACTCTTGAAATAGCAGAAGCTAACTTGAGGAAAGCGGAAGGCAAGAGACAAATAATCGAGGCAAATCTAGCTCTCAGACGAGCTAGAGCACGAGTAGAGGCTATCAATGTGATTTCGTAACTATAACCAGTTGGCGGTGCGCCCGAATAATCAAAAAAAAACTTCTGTATAAACAGAACTTCTGTTTATACACCTTATTTTTTTATTCTTATTCTGCCAATTGAATAGAATCATAAATGGAATCGGATTCTATCTAATACAACGAAAAATTTTTAAATTCAAAAATGAAATAGAATGGGATCAAAAATCAATAAAATTAAGGCGGATAGAAAAACTTATTAGATACCATGGATTCGGATATTAAATAAGTTATACCTACTATTGGATTTGAACCAATGACTCCCGCCGTATGAAAGCAATACTCTAACCACTGAGTTAAGTAGGTCATTTAGAATCAAAAAGAGAAAGAAATGGAACCCGTCACATCGATCGATTATAAATGTAATATTCTTTATAAGCAATACCGATCAAAGAGATAAAAGAAATCGGATGGTGGATCATGTAATATTCATCTTGACAAGAAATTAATTATCGACATGATAAAATAGATATCACAAGCAAAAGGGCTATAGCTCAGTTAGGTAGAGCACCTCGTTTACACGCGCGCCGATGTTTTTTCAGAGGAGTACATTATGGAATCAAAAAACTTATTGAGAAGTTGATGTCTTACTCCATGACTTTTAGGGAACAAGAGAACAATAGCCTGACAAAAGATTCGGTCCAATTTAGGTGCCCTTTTAGATTTTAGGCAACCAATAGAACCCATTATTTATTTAAGATTATTATAAGGGGAATACTCACTCTGCTAGGCATAATGAGTATAAAGACCTCAAAAAATAATTTTTTCGTCCTATCTTATGAACTTTAAGGTGTATGAAGTTTCATATTGGATTATTTAAGTAAAAGGGGGGCGATGGAGACTTCATTTAACTTAGGTTGATCTAAGCCAAAAGCAAACCTACGTCAGGATAACCTTCTTTGAAACACTTCGGTAGTGCTCTCAGATCGGAATCCAAATAAGAAATCAGAGCACATGGAGCCATCTTCTTATCTTCCTGTCAAGAGAATTATGGTAGACTAACTGATTCTTTATATCAGTTAATGAAAGAGCCCAATGCAAAAAAATGCATGTTGGGTCTTTGAAACAGTTCGAATCATTTTGATAATAATCAGTTTGATCTGTTTTACCGAGAAGGTCTACGGTTCGAGTCCGTATAGCCCTAAAAAAAAAAGGAATAAAATAAGAATAGTTGGCCAAGAGCCCTTGTAATTGTCACTAGTTGTCTTCTCTCTATCTTGTTACTGGTCTCCGGTCACTCAACTAATCTACTTGACAAGTCTTGCCTGGTCTCGACACCCGGGTCAGCCTATTTTATAGCCTGGTCGTATCTTGGGTCCATCGCTAACGGAAAAGCAGTTGTTTTCTATAAGTCGATTCCAAGACCTTTTTTTTCGATTGGGTATGATATTTGCCCTACTCGATGAGAGTACCGCTTGCTAACGAAAGTAGTTTGTCTACTAGCTAAAGTTTCCTCTATCTTCTGTTCTGCTTGGCTTGCAACAAAGAGCTTGACTTTCAAGTAGTACTTCCCGGAACAATCAAAGAAGTAGCTTTTCTTCGAGTGCCGAAACTGTACGCATCTCCCGACACTTCACTAACGGTTTTCTTTCTCTAAGCTAAGTCACTTGAACAAAGACCTTCTTACCTTTAGGGCTTTCCCGACTGCCTTCCTTCAGATTCAAAGTCTCTAAGTGGCGCTTCCCCTCTGCCAATAGTACCTCAAGAGATCTAATAAGTATGCCCTACCCTAAGGCGAGTTCGAATAGCCGAGCAAGGGACGGCCCCACACGAGTAATGGCTACGGCCCCAGCTAGGCGATAAAAACTGTCTTAAAATATGTCTTGCTGTTATGAGCTGTAAGCCCCCAGATATCCCCACCAAGGCCCGGCCCCTACAGGAAGCCACTTGAACGAAAGTTCAAGAGAAGAGAGGAGGAAGCCACTTTAGCCGAAAGTTCAGGATAGAAAAGCAACTTGACCGAAGGTTCAGGATCTGCAATTGAAGAGAGCGTCAAGCGAGGAGATGAAGAATCAACAGAATCCACAGCTGCTGCCACCGTTGCCTCTGATCTCGCCAACAGAGGATGAAATTCATATCTAGTTCCGTACCGTAAAGTAAAGTGAATTCCGTGTAGTCACGTGTAGGAAGGGCCGAAGCCGAACAACCTGACGCGCGTAGGCTTTTAAGCCGTATCTCCTTGATTTGCTGGCTATAGGAAAGGTGAAGAATGGGCTGTAAACACAAGAGACCATAAACTACGGTTCTGTATGTATGGAGAGGGAGACAGGGTGGAAGGTGGTCCAAATAGGAGAGCAGCTTTTTTGCCCACTTCTCTTACTGATGTGGCATTTTTCCTTCTTTCAAGGAGGTTTCGGTTTCTTTTTCTCCTCGTCTGTATTAGTCACCTCTGTTGGTTCTTCTTCGATAGCATCAATAAAATGGCACTATTGGAAAAGATGGTAGAATAATCGGCTTCTTGCACAAGCCCAGCCCGTCAAAGAGGGCATTCGATAGCATCCTCTTCTGGGCATCTAGATCGATTCCTAAGACCCTCTTATGCGCTACGTCCTACTCCTACTGCTGATAGATGCGTCGACTCGCTTGACTGCTTTCCTGTCTCAACAATAAGATAAGAAGGGAAATCAGTCCTGCCTAATTTCTTATCCTCCGTATAGTCAAGGGCGTATTTTCTGTATTCTCTCCCCCTTCTCTGTGCGCACCGGTAATTCCTTCACAGTTCAAACTCCCTTCGACTGCTAACTCTTAGCAATATCCTTTCTTATATACTTGCAGTTCAGTTCCAAGCCTTACCTTAGGGCAATGATAAGATAAAGAACCGCTCCGCACCTTCCCTATGTGCAATGCAAGAAGTTCCTTAACAACTCACTAGCATCCTCCTCTGGGCATCTATCTAATAGATGTGTCAAAGAGCGTATTCGTCGCAAACAAAACAACCTATTCAACTAGTTGCATTCTGTAAGAACAAGAGCGTATTTTCTGCATCTTCGATTTCCTGGTATTCAAAGGGGCTACGCGGCCAGAAAGAAAGAAATCCTGCAACCCGAGGATATTGTTAAAGCATAGTTTCACCCTGAGCAATGAAGATAGGGAACTTGCCCAAACCAATAGCATGATTACAAAAGCATACGCTTTGTTCTTACGAAGACTAACCGGGAAGGATGGTTTGCAAGGAGGTCTACTGGCAGAGCAGAACCTCAGGCCCTACTACCAAAGGACAATATCCGCCGAGCCTTGATACAATCAAACGAGGATTCATACAGCATTCCTACGAAAGAAAAGAGACTATGAAATCCGGGATTCCGAGTTAAGGACGAGCGAAGGAAGACATATATACCCCTTAACGGAATGCAAGCCATAGCCTCTCCAGACAATCACTTACCTTACCGAAGCTACAAACGAACAAGAGGAGGCCAAATACGAAGGTGCAATGGCTACAACGGGGAAGGATCCTCCCAGCAAACACTGTTCCCTCAAAAGGCTTTCTCAGCCGACGATGGAAGCAAAAGATGACTCGACCAAAGCCGTTCCCAAAGTTATTAGGGAGAAGTTCCCTTAACTGAATGAAAGTCACAGCTAAGTTTCCTAATCCAATCCACATGAACCTTAACAACTTAACCACTAATGATTGAAAAATTGCTAAACCAAGACTCCTTAGCGAACAAGAATTTCCTTATTTGATGCAAGATTCTATACACGTACCAGTTACGCGAACCAGCTCCATCATCCACATCTCATATGCCATTGGCGGGGGTCCCATTCGTCATGTGCCCTTTTACGGGATCCCATTCCCAGTAAGTAGACTTGAACCCATACCCTTGATTCCCGCCTTGAGCCTCAGCCCGAAGGACCAAAGGTTGCTGTTTGGTCTGGATAAGCAGGCAGGGACAGGCTCCTCGAGCAGATACCATTACAATGGAGAAGCTCATCTTCCCATTACCGGCGGAGAACTCAAGGGCTCCAAACTCCTTAGGTCTTGTTTTGTAAGCTTGAAGCTTTGAAACCTGTCGAGATTAACCTCCACTAACCTAAGCTTACCAGATCAAGTAGATCACTACCGAAACCCGTACCGTACACGCTGCTTTCTCGGCTTCGCCTCTTTCTGACAACGCCGACCCTCCCCGTACGCTTTGAGGGACTGAGCCTTCGGATCCCACCTTATTGGTATTGGTCTTCTTTCCGCTGTCGCTGAGAAATGCCCTCCTTTTGGCTTCGCCTTGTGGTCAGAACCGAGACAGATGGTTTTGGTGACATTTCTATTCTGTACCAAAACCGCCTTATCAGTGGATCTCTCTCCGTCCTATCGTACCTCTAGCAAACAACAAAGATGAACTTCGAGCTGCTGAACCGGGCATTGAACAACGGTATATTGTTTTTCTGCTTGTTTTGGAAGCTTGAAACGACAGACAAGTGGTGACTATGAGACGGCTTGCTACTGAGCTTCTTGTGTTCCATCTTTCTTTATTGTGGGGTCCGCGCAACAAGAGCGCTTCCTCTTTTTCTTTGCCACCATGAGACGTCGCCTTCACTGGTTCTTGGGGGTTGGAATAGTAGGCGAGCTTCCCCGCCTTGTTCTCTGCGGTCATTCTCGCTGTCCTTGCTGGGACAGCCATTAAAGGGTTCGTAGATTGCTATCGGCTATGATGAAGTGCTTTTCTTAATGAGGAGTGAATTTCAAAGAAGGAGATTTTGAAAAAGGGCAGATCAGAAAGACCGCAAATGTGGACCAAGTCAGTACATTGCAGTCAGCAACTCCGAATCAGAAAGGAGTCAACGCCAGAGGGCAGGCACAGCCGGTCGTGCAGCCTGTTATGCAGCCTGTTCAGCCAGCGATTCAACCGCTTGTATTACCAGAAACCGGCAGTTCAACAGAATACTTCAGCCAACATTGTCAGGCATCAGCAGGTTCATCCGTCCAGTTTGATCACCAAGCATTATGTAAACAGACCAGAGAATGGAAATTCTTCGGTCCAGGAACCGCTTATTGTGAGAAAGGCTCAAAGCATTACTACAGTGGAAGTACAAAGGCCGATAGAAGCACCCACATGTCAAGTACAGTCGATGGTTGAAGACAGGAACCTCCAGAAGCAGACGGCAGCATGCGTGTATGATGACATCTTCGACGAAGACTCCTTTTATTTTTAGATAAAGCAATACATTGTTCCACTTGAGAAGATGAAGGCCAGAAATGCACCATCAACCACAGTACAATCTCCACCGCCATCAGCATTGCCATTTCCGCATAATTTGGTGAATCCGGCCTCCAAGATCATAAAGTCTCCGCCACCATCCGAAGTTCCACAGCCACGGGTTATCATTCCGCCATCCAGCGTGTCGACGAAAGAAGCTTGAATTTCAATGCAAATTATAGCAAAGTTAGAGACCCTCATTGTACTGGTGGTACTATCCAAGTAGAGAGGATTCCCAATGTTGCTTCCTAGGTATTCCATTCCTTCCGGTGTCCACAGAACCAGAGGAACATTATCAAACTTAACCCATATTGGGATACTAGCAAAGCTGCTTTTGGAGAGATGCTCTCCCGGTTGGTTGGCATTTCTTAAGAATCAAAAGCTTCCCAGCTATATGGTATGGTCCTACGCCTAGGACAGCATTGCAATTTTCTTCACTCCTCAATTTAAAAACATAGAAGCCATTATCAAGGAGCATGACATCTTCAAGAGCTTGCTCCCAAGTCTTATAAGCCCATTCTTTCACAAGATTCAAAGGGAGTGCTCGGTCAAGGAAATACCCTACCACAACATTTTTCCATCTCTTATAGCCTATTTCTGTAATCCCATTAGGTATGTTAGCTGGGCTCGGGCATTGATCGATAGTACACCTTTCTATTCCTATTCATTTTCTTTATTCCAATTTGGCTGGTTCACCCGCATTGGAAGTCTCGGATGAAGCTCAGATATTTCACCAGAACATGAAGTGCTTAGAAAACACATTTCATAGGGTTGCCGGACCCTAGAAAGAGTGAGAAAATCAGTTGACTGGCTCACGTAGTACTAGATAGATACTTGACTTCCTTCAGAGAAATACATTCCCTAGAAAATGACTGACTCTCATGGTTCGCTACTGACTTCCTTCAGTGAGGACTTACCGATCACTCCATTGGAACTTCGACTGATTCTGCCACAGAACTAATCCCGTGCCAAGTGGCTCAATAGACTCTCTCTTTACCTTCCCCATCTGACCCACTCCTCCTTCTGCGGAATCCCCTTTATAACTAGACTCGTGCAATTTCTAATCAGTGGCTTCCTTCCTTGAGATATCGCCCATCGCCTGAGATGGAGCCTAGCTTTCTGACTGGGCAAGCAGAATGTTGTCCCCAATTCTCCTTCCCTCAACAAATGCCGTTTGCTGCTTACATCCGCGGTGGGGCAGGACTGGCTTGATCCTATTGGCAATGATCTTGGAAACGTGTTCAGTTCTTTATATCACCCCTCGTCCTTTTTGCTTGCTTTATGGTGCCTACTAGTCGATCAGTCCAATCTTATCTGCGTTCATCCCCCGCTGCTTGTTCTGCTTAAGATTTTTAGGTTCTCTATCTCATATAAAAAATGGTACCAAGAATTCTTATCCATAGCGTTCTAAAATATGTTATAAAAGAAGTCAAACTTGGTATAACATATTTTATCTGACAGAACGCCATTTCTAAGATAAGAGATAGGGTACTCCTTCTAAGCTTCAGAAATCGATTCTGCCTCTATTTCCGAGCGAGCCAAATGCAAAGAACCCAAGTGAGTAGATCTGGTTACCTTTTCTAATACGTAATACGAGGAGGCAATGAATATGGAATGGTTGTATACCGAGGCAATGCTATTCTTCTTTTCAGACAAAAGCCTATTCTTTATGGTGTGCCAGTTGTTGATCATAATCCCTAAAGAGGTGACGGGGGCGGAAAGTCAATCAGATAAGATAAGAAGATAAGGGACAAGAGATAGCGATTCCGTGGTTCGGCGGGTAGAGGAGATCATTTCTACTTTCGATATACTTCACCGCGTCCCACCTAGTTGGACCGGAATGGACTTGTTCCCCCGGAGAAGACGGAGAGGCCTAACAAAGGGCCTGATCAACCAAAGACTGACGGAAGAGGTTTTTATTCCTAACAGGCTAATTGAACAGGCGCCGAAAGCAACTGTACCGACGCGGTTCAGAAGCTACAGCCACTTAATTGACAGATGAAGGTCAGAAGCTTCCCCTATCAATCAGGGGAGGGACTAGATTGTTAAGTTTAAGAAATCCCTGACCTACTTGACTTGTTCTACCTGACGCCATTGTCCGATCTGGATTTGAAGGCAGGTGGGCTTGAAGTCAAAGAAAGAAAGCAACTGGAGTTGAAAGAATGGGGCCTTGATTATCTATTCTATCCCGCAAGGCCGAGATTAGTGATTCTCGTCGCTAAGCGAAGACTCTAACAGAACAGAGTAGCGTACCAAACCAAAGGGCAGTCCCGTCGGATCAAAGGAAGGTCAGACTAGCAACGGACGAAGCGGGTGAAGAGCTTAGGTATAGAAAGGGACAAAGAGCTTAGCCGCCAAGCGAAGGGGCAAAGAGGCTAGGAGCCGAATGGCCACTTGACTATCTACTACTAGAATAGAATAATGAGTGTGATAGCGCCAGAAGAGAAGCTATCAGCAACTGTCACACCAGAATGAGCTGATCGGGTAAGCACGGAGAAAGCTTGCATTGAAAAGAAAGGGGGCAGCTAGAGGAGAGGAGAAGCCTTCACACCCCAAACAGTTGAGGGAAGAGAGGCGAAGCCAAGGGGCACGAAAGCAAGTGTCAAGTGTAGGTCTCCCATTCTTCCCCTGAAACCGGCATGGCTACAGTCAGACAGTCTAGATAGAAGATAAGGGTCGAAAGAAGAAAGTCTAGACTTTTCTCTTTTTCATAGTGAGAGCTGTTTGGTTATTAGTCACTTTTCTCGCTCCTCAAGAAAGACGGCTAGAAACTTCCTATTAGGAATGGCTTCCTTTCAGGTTGTGTTGTTACAGACCAGACTGTTCTAACAGGGCAGGGGAGACGGAGAAGTAATCTCATACAGTACAGCTATGATCGGGCAATAGCGCAGATAAGATCAGACTGAATGTGTGAAGGATATGGTTCTGGTTCTCTTCTGTCCCGTTCCTTCAATCAAAGAAGATGACATGCCCAGGGCTAGTGCCAGCGCATAGTCAGAGTCTTCCCTGCGTGCCTAACATCCACTTCTTCTAGTCGAGTGCCTTGCGGCGCCTTTAACCATGAGAGAAGGCGATACCGAAGAGAATAACTCAATGTCACTGGCTACTCCATCAACTCAATTTCGTTGCGTAAGTGAGGATGCCAGTCATCATAGTCTGAACTTGAAATCTTTCGTAGGCTCATCTCGTCGATTGGCATTCCGATCCTGGTCATTCATAGTTCATAGATAGTCGGCACTTTTAGTCATAGGCTAGCGCCCATTCCTGATAGCCGCAGCTCTGCCCCTTCCCTATTCCATTAAAGAATGAATGGGAATTGATCTGACAACGGCTGGGCAAAATCCATCTCTTTCCATCTCTATTTTCGCTAAACTTGCTTGCTTTCATGAAGCCGACCTTAACAGACATCTCTTCCATTTTCGTAGATGGTCCGGTGAATCAATTAAATTAGATGCCGCTTACCTAGATGCGGTGCTTGTCCCTCGAAGCGAAGGTAAAGACCAAGACATTGGTGATTCTTAATCTGACCGCACTTCCCTCAGGTCGAACGGCTATCGATCCTGGCCCGATGAGAAAAGGGTTGAACTCATGCTTGCCTTAACCTCTTAGCGAAGGAAATCGGTGTGCTGATTGGCTCGGGTCATTTAGGTGTGCATGTCTTTTGTAATTCTCTAGATGGGATCCTTGACCTGCTTCAGCAGGATGTTGTTGGGGTTGCCATGCCCCGGTTTGTTCGCCTGTAGTTGTTGTTTCTTTTTGGCTTTTTATTTTAGCCCCTTAAAAAGATCGCTTTTCCCTCCTAAGTGAGAGTTCAATCCTGCCAGTTGATCATTTTCCCCGTCTTTTTGTTCATCAATGCTTTTCCACTCGGCGACGTCCATTTCAATCTTTCAAGTTTTTAAAACCCCTGGATTTTTGGCTAGAAGCCCCTCTCCTTGGGAGCCAGTCTCCGTAAGTGGCATTCCTAGTAGCAGTAGAAGTACCTCTTAGGAAAGCGCTTGTTGTCACCGGGAGAGAAAATAGAATATCCGGATGTGAAAACGGCCTGAAAAGGTCTAATTTCAATTACTTTGACCATTGGTCGGTTCGGCCTAAGGAGTGTGCTGGCACTATCAGTAGTCAAGACGAAGAAGTCGGGCTAAGGACTCTTTACCCTCGATTCTTAGCATCTCAAGGAGACGATCCTCTGGAGAAGAACATCTGAAACTCTATCTCTTGAAATGAATACCCCTTCCTTGGCTTATGCCATTTACCTGAACAAGCAAAGAAAGACTTCAAAGAAGGTAGGAACTTACTCCTCTTCTCCTTCGATACGTGCCTGCTACTGCAGCAGCTAGAGAGGTACGGATTCGGACATGGGAGCATTAGGAAGATTCTTTATAGCTTATGTGATTCACTCCTTAAATTAAATAAGGTAGTTGGCTTACTTGCTTTTGAGAGGACAGGTTGTTTACGAAGAGAAGACAGACGCAAGACTCATCCCGATGGATGCGAGACAGCAGAGGATGTGGGAGCTTTCTTTCCCAGAATAGAAGAAAAAGAGATCAGCAACTTTGACTTAGCCCAAGCAATGCCCTTGGGATTACTATTAATAGGTTCCCAAGTAACCCCTTAGCTATCCCCAGGTGGTGGACCAAGCAGAGCTTTGGCCCTCGCTAGCGTTATTCCTCCGATTCGGTTTGGGGCTCAGAGTAATGTATTTATTCACTATCAGATAATAGTTGTAGTCCTTTAATTTAAAGAAAGAATCCTGGAAAGAAGCTCTTTTTCTATAGGGGAAATTCTCTCTAAGTCGAATCGGTGGAATGCCCTGCTTCCGGCTAAGTATACAGAGTTGGGTTCGGGCGGGCTTCTTTCTTTCCCGGAACCGCCGTCCATACATTGCCCATATACGATGGACCAGCAGTTCTTAGACTTCATAGACGGAGAGCCTTTGCTTTGTTATATATCCAAGAGGGTCCGGCCATTCCACACGCTGCCTAGAAGAGGCATGGTTTTTCTTTTAGTTAGTTAAAAGAGAAAAAGGGATGATGGGTGCTTTTTTATAAATAAATAGAAGAGATGAAGTCCGTCATTTAGAGAGAAGAGATGGCTTTGGAGGAGAAAGGAGCGGGTCTCAGATCTTTTGCTCCGCCTTACAGCCTTAGTTTGCACCGTTTTTCTTCCTCACATGGACTAATAACAGGTTCCGAATTAGTTGTCCGAAATAGATCTGGTGCTCTCTCTTCCCCTCTAGTAGTGCTATTCTCGAATGAATGTAAGAGCTTTTCCAACCTCTTTCCCTTCGATACGTGCCTCCCGATCGGAAAGGAAGGAAGTGCCACATCTGTGTCAATTGGATGCTTCCTGTACTGCTGCTATTGCCCAAGGATTCTAAACCTTCGATGAGGTGAAGGCACGTATTCGGATCTCACCTTTCATTGATAGTTACCCGTCTCCATCCAGAGAGCTAGCTGTTAGTCTTTCTCGACCCGCTATCTTACTTGAATGAAAGAAAGAGAAGAATCATTCTATTTTAATGTACAAAGGCCATTACTCGATGGTATCCGCTCATGGATGGTAGTTGACTGATTGGAGTCAGTTTCAGTCTTTCTAGTAGTTGGAGTTTGTGGAACAAGTTGTAGAGATCCCATCGTTTCTATGTGGAGAATCCACACCAGTAAGAAATAGCTTTAGTTGTTGGTGGAAGTGACCTAGATATTTTTATAGGTCCTTGCCCCTTTCTTTTTCTTCCGCTAGGTAAGTTGGGAAGTCCTTAATAAGGCAGGGGAAGTCGAGTCCCTTATCTTCGCCTCGATCTGCGCTTTCACTTTCGCTTTAAAGAAAGAATCGCTGAAGACAGATTCTTTTTATCGGTTGAGTAAGGGCGAATTGCTCCTCTTCTTTATTCTGTAATACCGATAGTGATACGACCAACCTCAAGCGGAAGTAGTTCGGAGCGTCTCTTTCTGTGCTGTTATGATTCCATGATCTTCTCTGAGGTAGACCTGCTTATCTACTCTAACAGTTCGCCTTCAGCTCACCTTGGATACTCCAACCCTTGGTCAAACACTTGAAGATAGTCCTATCAACACGAGCTATTGTCCTTTGATGCTGGATACGCTGGTGTAGATTTCTTTTCTGTAATTGGATTAGAATAATATAAGTAGTGCTAAAGTCGATGCGCTAAATGAGAGTTCGAGGTGGGATGAGTAAATTAGCTCGAATTGATTAGTGCATCTGCTTCTATTTTCGTAGTGAATCATAGCGACTCGTCCCGTGTCAATAAGGTCTGAGGAAGGCTATGAGCCAGGATTAAAGCGCCTTTTGCTCATGGTCCGAGGGACGAGGGAAGTGGAATGGCTTAGTACGCGCCTGCTTTTGAGAGCCTTTCTGCCCTGAGGAGGCCTCATTTCTGGGGCATCCAGAAAAGCCATCCCATTCAAGCCTATCGGGTTCCTTTATTTGAGACTCTTTCTCCTATGGGGATGATGTGCGCATGTTGGCTACTCCGCTTGAGTAGTGCGTTCACTACCAAAACTGATTAAAGATTAAGGATTTTGTACTTACAAAGGTAAAGGTTCACGTCTTCGTAACTAATCAAAGCATTGGAATGAAACCGTGGGCTTACAGGTATAGATAGCTTGGTTTTGGAATAGATAACACCTTCCTAAAGAGTCGGTCGGGGTGGGCTAAGCTAATCAGCAGGCTTATTCAGACATGCTTATGGGCAGTGGGCAGATAGCAGATATTGATTCAAAACTCTTCCTTAGTGGCTTAGCCGACCTACCTTCGTTGAGGAGCTACAGACTTTAATAAACTGCCATAGCTTGCCGCTACGCCCCTGACGTTCTAACAGCTATCTAGTTCTACCAGCTAGAAGCCGGAGATGGTCTCAGTCAGCTAATCGGAAGGCTTATCCGCACATGATAGCGGCATTCTGACCTAAAGGTAAAGGGCGGGCCTTACTTCAGTAAATTAAAACGTTCGATAGAAGCCCCCCACGGAGCGCTAAGAAGCAAGGGATATTCACTCAGCAGAAAGGGCTGCTACGTTAAGAACCTCGCCTTATCTAAGTGTGCTAGGGCCATTAGCCCACTCACTCCCCTTTTCTTTTTATGTGCAGCCTCTCTCTTATTATACGATGCATCTGATTCACTGTCAAGGACCGTCTATTCACCAAAAGAAAGAGCTTAAACGGCTCAAAGACTAGGAGCGGATACGATCACAGTAAAGTCAGAGGGTTTCTTCCCCTTCATGTGCAGCTCCTTCTCTAAGACATTTGGCATCTGTCTTATCTGTCACCTCTTTTACCCTTTGAACAGCAACCCGAAACAGGCATACAAGCAGGTCAGCTGGTCACCTCACTTCTTTGTCTGCTCTGGCAATCAAAGGAAGGGGCAAAAAGCTTTCCTACGGTCACTGTCTTTGAGTATGTATAGAATAGGAAAGCAGGCAATCGGGCTTGACTTTTTAGCCAGTTTATACAGTCCGACATCGTGAATTCACATAGAGTAACCTACTTCTCTTCCGTAGAAGACCAAAGACACCATTCTTTCTCCTTGTCCTTGAGTCGATTCATTCCGCGTTGGATGAGTCTAATTCGATGTCGAAATCGAATATATAAATTAAAAAAAAAATTCCTAAACGAAAGAGAAAAAAGAGTTTACGAGCAAGCCAAATCCCTGTTAATGAGTCACCATTACTAATAAGTCAAGAATAATCCAAACCTTCCTTTCCTCTTCTTTTTCTACCCTTTCTTGATCTAGCTTTCTGACTAACTGAATAGACAAGAGACCTGGATCCCAATCCTTAGCGGTTCCTCTAGGTGAAATATTCCTATCCATCTCATGATCATCACTATGAAGAAGGAGCTCTCCCATAGCATAGGGTCTCTTTCGAGAACCTCTGTTCTAGTGAAAGCAAAGCCCATTTCCTCCATGGCTTATATTTATATAGAAAAGTATCTAAGCCTATTATATTAAAGGAGTCCTAATTAGACTCCTCTCTTCAAAAGCCAGAAGGAATCTCAAGGAATAAGCCCTCCGTAGGGCTTACCAATGTAACTGGCTTAGATGGCATTTTAACAGTTCAATGCTTCCCGCTTTAATAAGATATTCAAAATACCTTAGTCTTAGTAATCACTTTACAAAGGCCAAGAAAAGAAATCTCTCCCAGGTAAAGAGAACTCCTAAAAGGCTTACCGGTCAAACCCCCAAAAAGGGAGCTCGCATGCCCCTAGCTGCCCGGAAAGGAAACTAAAGACTCAATAGCAATTCGCTCAAAGGTAGAGTGACTCCATTCAAGGGACCGAAAGCAATAGAACGATTTTCTTACTTATCTCTTATCTTATATCTTAGGGCAGCAGCAATCTTTAGATAGCTCTATAGGTATATCCTACTTGGGAGAGCTCTTTGAATACACCACCACGACGAAGGCCGGTGAGAGTGGGACTCTTATTGACACTGGGAATACTGCTACGAAAGCTGCTTCAAGAGAAGTAGGAGAATATCTAGAGATTGCTGGAAAGAGACTTCTAGCCAGGTTTGCTCACATTCCCGGAGCTCCTTCGTACGGCTTAAGGGATAGAAGAAGAGGTGTTTGCAAGAAAAGGTTTGACATTCTCATCCCCACGAATCAGGAAAGCGTGCCTGGAACTGAGTACGGCTAACCGCTTCTTGCTAACAAAGTTGTCCAATTCAATGAATGTGTTTGCGTCCTCTCTTCTTAGTCTACGATTATCCCTGCTCTTCCTCAGATGTGGATATCTTTACCTGGTCGAAAGTAGAAATGTGTGATTGGCTTCGTCCCGGCCTTCAATAAATAGCAGTTGATTCGTGAATACCGTATTCCATAGTTGCCAAAGAGGCCTTTTCTTCCTCACAGCGCATTCTCTGCTCTAGCACACCGGAAACTCTCACAGTAAGAGTGGATAGGCTTACACCGGTGGCAGAGATCGAACTAAAGGCAAAAGTTGGAACCGGCTAACTAGATCCAATGAAGATAGTTTCTGTTGTTGACTTCCACCCTAGGGAAAGGCCTTAGAGTTAGCCTGCTCCTCTTGATTCATAAGCAGTCCACCATCTCCTTACTTCCGAAGACGACGGGTTCTTTCCTTCGCCTCTTCTCTAAGCATCCAGGGCACAGTCTCAAGGCTTTGAAGGAAAGGTTCACTTCGGCTTAGATTCCGATTCCGGGTCTTTCTTTTAAACCTCTTCCATGCCACCCTCTTGAAAAGCAGTTGTCCAAGTCAACGAAGAGGAAAGACGCTTTATATACCGACCTTACTAGTGCCTTTTTTCACCCTCCCCTCCCTGGCATCTTTGACAGATGTCCATACTCTCTCAAATCATGAACATGGACCCTCTAGTTAAGTTATGGCGTACTTTGCTGACCGTTCAAAGGACCATTGGAAATCCGATATCGAGATGTCTTTAAGCTGGGTGCTGTGAAATCGAATTGATGTGGCACTTTTTTTAATGGGTTGGGGTTCAGTGTCTCTCTCTATATAAAGGAGAATGTTCAAAGCGGGGTAGAGGAAAATCATCAGGCTCATGACCTGAAGACTTCATCATGTCCCCGCCTACTCACTGGATAGGATATGGTCTGTGTGCCGCGAGTGCTCCGTCTTTCTTTACTTAAAAAAGGAATTGATAGTCTTCAGGCTCAAGGCGATAGGCCAGTGACTATCTAGCCCCGGAGTCTTTCTCTCCGTCAAAGGAACTCTTTCTTGAACAAGCACGGCGCTATCAGGACAAAATCCTAGCAGAAGCAGAAAAAGAGGAGTGATTGTGGTCTTCGATTCGAATTCGATTTCGGTCTTAGTCTCAGTGTGGCTGATCATGCTCGGCAGACCAGCGTCCCATAATTCATGGTGATGGTGGGCGAAGATCTATAGTACTTTCCTTACTACCATGGTAGCATGAGCGTTCGCCTTTAGTAAGGAATAGCATTAGATCAAGGTAGCGCTATCTTATAGCATAAGATAACCAACCATTGTTTACCTTACCATTTAATACGTTTTTCCAAAAATTCCTTAGACTGAGATAGCATGGTGAGCCCTTATAACTAAAGATCTATAGCTGAGTATAGTTGAGCCCTTGGAAGCTTTATAGCATAGCCTTTTATAGATATAGAGGAGCTGCTCGCCTGGTCGCCGAAAGCCCTCGTCGGTAGCCATGGTTAAGCAAAGGCTTCTATGGCTCTAAGGTAGTAGACTTGGCCGCGCATGAGATGTTAGCCTTTAGACCTTCCCCATGGACCGGGGCTAAGGGCCTAATTATGTTCCGCGTCGTCTTAGTCTTATCGCCTGACTATTTTATTAGTATAGAAAGAACGGGAGCCGGGCTTCTTCTAAGGCGAACAGCCCTATAAATTACGTAATGTTATTAATTTTCGTATTCATGTTTTTTTCTGCATAAAAGCAGCGTCTATTGGGTCTTTGTGGTGGTTGATAGATTCTCTTAGAACCAGGGCTCCCGTTTTTCGTATTATTCTTTCTGAAAGGAAGTAGTGAGAAACCACGGAGTTCCGGTTAGCATAACGTCCGATCGAGACAATAAATTCATGAGTCATTTCTGGAGGACGTTATGGAGGAGGGAACCGGCTTGCGCTTCAGTAGCGCCACCCACAAAGGGATGGTTAGATCGAGATGGTTGGTGATTTGTTGAGGAGCCTGGTAAACGGCAAGCCGAGACGCTGGGAGGTGGCAACAGCTGAGTTTGCTTATCCAAACTCGGTGAATAGAAGCACTGAGAGATCGCCGGAAGACCAGAGGAATGAAAGAGTTGGCTCCGCCCGTAATAAGATAAGAGGAAAACTGCTTGGATATCAATGACTTTGCTAGGGTCGACTGCACGCAGAGGTGCGTGAGGGGAAGCAAAGCAAGGATAGAAATGTAAAGCCACGCTGGAGAGCGCAGGAGTTTGAGGTTGGTGATGAAGTGTGGT